TTTTACTCGAAGGTATCTGTGAATACTTTCAAAATTAAAACAAAGAAGTAATCACTCAATTTCCCCTTTTAGTATGACTCACAATTCTATAGTTCTATATATAGATTTATATCGATTAGGTATCATGCAAACCCTTTCTATACTAATAAAATAGAACCTTACTCTATTTAATCTAATAAAAATTTCCTTTTTTCTATTTTAGAAGTTCATTGAACTTGAAGAAGTTCTATTTGTATTTGTTCAATAAATTTACCTATATTTTTGTTTGTCCACTACTTAACATGATAAATCGAAAAAAGGTTATGATAAACCGAGAAAAAAATGGAAACTACGAATAGTCGTTTTTGACGAACAGGATCAAGAATCATTATTAATTCGACACAAGAAGGGGTTGGGGAAAATCCCTTTTCTTGTGTCAAGGACTAGGAGACGAACAACCCCCCCCCCTAAAATAAAACCCTTTGTTCCTTTCATTTATACTTTGGTTTCTATTTTACGCTTATTTATCTTTTGTTTTGATTCTATTCGAATAGAAAACTACTGATTCATTCTATATCACTTCGATTTGGATTGAAAAAACAAAGAAGAGATAAGTAAAATAAAATAGTCTTCTTCACAATATACATATCATGACCGGTATAAGTAATTCCCGAAATCCGGTAGAAAAAAAAAGAAACAAACAAAATTTTTTTGATCATACACAATTACATAATATAATTATTACATAATATAATTGCCAACAAGAGTTTGTTTCTTTTTAGAGCTTGATGTTGAAAAATCCGCGGATCTAGAAATTCATTTCGGACAATTGAACCTTCTCAAACTGTTTCTTTTTAAGAACTAAAAAGATTTGTGCCAAAATAACAGATGCCAAGAAGAGCAAAAGGCCTTGGACACGTAATGGATCTTGAAGTACTACTTCCGCATCCCCCTGACCAAACCCACCCACATTAGGATTACTCGTTAATGGTTGATCAAGTTTGATGGATTCGCCCTCGGAAACAAGAAGTTCCGGCCCTGGAGGGATAATATCAACCACTTGACGCCCATCCGATGCCTCCACTATGGTTATTTCGTACCCCCCTTTCTCTTTTCGTATGATTTTGCTTACTATACCTGCTGCTGTAGCATTATAAACATTATTGTTACTCTTGCTCCCGTCGGGATAAATCTGACCCCTTCCTCTGTTCCCGCCTACATATATGGGATATTTTAAGAAGTGAACATCTTTCTTAGTAGCGGGGTCCGGGGAAAGAATAGGAAAGGTGATTTCACTATATTTCTGACCAGGAACAGGACCTATCACAAGAATATTTTTTTTAGTAGGGCGGTAACTTTGAAAAGCCAGATTTCCTATCTTTTCTTTAATCTCAGGCGAAATACGATCGGGGGGGGCTAGTTCAAACCCCTCGGGTAAAATAAGAACAGCCCCTACATTCAAAGCTCCTTTTTTACCATTAGCAAGAACTTGTTTCACTTGCAGATCATAGGGAATTCGAACAACTGCTTCAAATACAGTATCCGGAAGTACCGCTTGTGGAACCTCGATATCCACGGGTTTATTAGCTAAATGGCAATTGGCACATACAATACGGCCAGTTGCTTCTCGTGGATTTTCATAACCCTGCTGTGCAAAAATGGGATAGGCATTTGAAATGGGTGCCTGAGTTATTATATATATCATTATCATGAGCGATACGGAAATGGATCGAGTAATCTCTTTCTTTATCGACGAAAAGGTTTTTTTAGTTTGCATGGTCCAATCATTGATCCCGAAATTTTCTACAATAAAATTAGGTAGGTCGCTAGTAGAGTTCCCTATCTATAATTTTGCTATTTAATGAAATCATTTTTCTGAAATATTGGAGAAATCGCTTGGCTGGGTAGTAAGTACAATTTTGAATGTTTTGCTTATGTACAAAGTACCAAATATTCTAATTAGGTCGGTCGATCATTTTTCAGTCGTTCATTGAATGATAAATCACTACAAGTGAAGGAGATACACGATTTAAATAACGAAAGATCCAATATTTAAAAATTGTATCTAAAATGACTGGAAAAGTAGAAACAAGACCGGATATAATTTGATCATTATGAGCAAATCCAAAATCTTTGTAGACAGAGCCAATCATTAATTCCCAACCGTGGGGCGAATGGAATCCTATACATAAATCAGTTAATAAAAGAATAGAAAAAGCTTTTATTGTGTCGCTTAAGTTATATAGGAATTCTTGAACCCAAGAGTTAAGAATAACAAGTTCTTCATTACCTAAAATAGAATAACCACTTAGAATAACGAAACAGATTATATTTGTCGAGAAGTGTAAAATTGTATGGATACGATCCTCATTGTGCATCTTGATCAATTGGATCGTTTCTTTGTAGATTTCAACGCGAAGCTTTTGTAAATGCGTTTCCGGGTATTCCTTTATCATTTCCTCCAAACGAAGGAGTTCCTCTAAGTCTATGAATTTTTTTAGAATACTCTTTTCTTGAATATCATTCAAAAAAATTTCGGATTGCCTAATATTCCACCAATTAGTAATCCAAGATTCCAGACTTTTTTTAAATGAGAGAGAGATCCACCAAGGCAAAAATACTATAGATGCAAGATATAGAAGGGAAATGAATACTTTCTTTTTTGCCATTTTTTCGTCTGTGAATTTTTGAAGTTTTAATGAACTCACCCCATGCGTCGACTCTATATGATACTAATATTTCTATCAAGCATAAGTTATATTTCAAGTCATCTAGCCCATTAATCTATTTCAGAGTTTTTATTTGTGATGCAGTATAGCGGTTAGTCCTTGAATCTAGAAAGAATACAGAAATAGAATAAGAAAGAGCCCACTTCAAATTAATATTAGTCGGATTTCGAGACGAAAGAACTCCTGTTCTATTAAAAAAAATATCAAATATTTCGAAAAAAAAATTATGGACACAAAAATTTTCGTTTTAGGGGTGTTTCGTATACGTTTACTTTGGCTCGAATAAGCGTTCGGAAGAAACTTCCGTTAACTTATGGTATAGAAAAAAAAGAGGATTCTTTAGTTTTTTCCCTCTTGCAAAGTATTAATTCTTCAGTTTATTTTTTCAAAATACTTCAATTGGTACGCGCAAGAAATAGGCCAATTCAGCAGCTTTTTGCTCAATTTCTCGTGGAGTCAAATTCTCATCAGTACGCGTCAAGGGAATGGCCCCCTGGCCTCTGATTTCCATATAAAGGACCCGACGAGCAAAAAGACCCTCTTTATTTTCTATTCTGATGGACTGAATGTCTTTCATAAGGAATCGGAGGAATATGCGACGGTTTTTTCCAGGGAATCCCCAACGAAAAATACACACTATGCCCTCTTTTATATCGAATCGATCATAACCACTACCTACATTCCACGAAATTGTGCACCACAAGTAGGAACTAATAAAAAGACCCGCGATCCCATAGAAAGACATCACGATCCCTTGTGGAAAAAAATGGATTTGCTGAGAAGGAAATAAAGATATCAAATTCCTACCAAAATAACTGGAGGTTCCAACCAATACAAACCCTAATGAACCTAAAAAAAGAATAAGGGCCCAGCCGAAATTACTTATTTTTCGAGATCCCGCTATAAGTTCTATCCATATACGTTCTGATCGCCAACTCATATTCTCACTAGACCTAGTTGCATTTTATTGGAATTGGAAAAATAACAAAAATAAATTGGATTTTACTTTTTTTGTTTCCGAAGTAACTTTCATCAACCAGCACTACTATGATGTGAACCTTTAAGAATAATTCATCGAATTGCTTAGATCCAAACTAAAATAATAACATCTCTTTCATACGATTTCCTATAGCTATCCACATATATATAGATATAGATATATTGACTTTACGTTTCCGAAATTCTTCCCGATGCCGATCCATTTGAAAAATGAATTTACCCATATATCATGTTTACACATACATAAGAGCTTATGCTCGAAAGAAGCAACATGTTATACCATATTCTACTAAATAGATATGGGTGTTATGATCCAAATCAGTTTCAAAAAAAAAATGGATAAGATTTGTCCCTATAGTATCTAAAAAATCTTGTTTTTTTGAACATGAAGAGATAAAGAAACCATTGCAATTGCCGGAAATACTAAGCCTACTAAAGGCACAAAAATGGAGGGAAAGTTGTTGAGAGTTATCATTGAATGGGTACCTCGATTTAATATTTGTACCTGTTATTTTTATTTATTGTTTTATATTAATATTTTTATTTTAACCTTATATTGTTATAAAGATATCTTATAATTCATATATAATAATTATATTTATATAAATATTATATTATACTTATATTATACTAAGTATACCTAAGTGAGTATATACTTAAATAAGGAATATATAAGTATATGTTTTAATATAAGTATTTTTTTAATAAATATTTATTAAAAAATTCAATAAATGTGTAAATAAAAAATATGTAAATAAACGGACTTATTCACCTTTCTACATGTTTCTACACGAAATATATGTATGATAATCCACCTTTTTATTATTCATAATATTAGTTATTTTCTTGTTCTTGTCTTATAATTTAATAATTTTCATTTCAAAAAATTTATTCCGTTTTATTAATATTAAATAAATTATTAAATTAAGACTCTACTCTACGGCTCTACTTAATCTAAGTTTGATTCAAAGGAAAGAAAGCATGTAGCCGAAATAATTCACTCAGAACGCCCTTTAAAGGATTACGTGGTACGATTGGATCGAATAAGCCCTTATGGAATAAATATTCAGCCACTTGTGAATCCTCAGGTACTGTCTTATTCAATGTTTGTTCAATTACTCTTTTACCCGCAAATGCAATGTAAGCGTTGGGTTCGGCAATAATGATATCTCCCAACATACCAAAACTAGCCGTCACCCCACCTGTGGTAGGGGATGTAAGGATTGCGACATAAAATAACTTTTTATTTGATTGATAATCATATAAAGCGGAAGATATTTTAGCCATTTGCAT